ACATAAAATTTTTGGCGGAAGGCATAAAAATTGAAAAAGGGGGGAAGTCATAACAAAAAGAAGTGGTAATGGAATCATTTGTCCTATATGTACAAATAAAAATCGGGCGTATCCTTACCCGGAGTAGAGCATAAACCTAAAAAGATTAACAGGGCCCATTCAGGAACAAGAAAACGACATTGTGATTTGGATTAGATCTCGATGAAACAATATATCAATAAGAAGTTAATTCGATAAGTTTAGTGACTTCTTTTTTTTTTTTTCTTTTATTTTTCTATTACAAGAATACAAGAATATTATACGAAAAGGAGCAAAAACCTGTCTTTTTTTTTTAAATCGAAGAAAAGTCCTTTCGTTAGAAGTCAGAAAGAGCCTTCTACGAATATAAAAAAAGAAAGAGGATTGGAATCTGCACATTGATTCTTTTTTTTGCAATTTTTTGTTGAACCGTATGCACCAAAAGGCGCCTGTACGGTTCGTAAGGGATATAATTTTACCCTAATCAACCGACTTTATCGAGAAAGATTACTTTTTTTAGGACAAGAGGTTGATAGCGAGATCTCGAACCAACTTATTGGTCTTATGGTATATCTCAGTATAGAGAATGATACCAAAGATCTCTATTTGTTTATAAACTCTCCCGGCGGATGGGTTATCCCTGGAGTGGCTATTTATGATACAATGCAATTTGTGCGACCAGATGTACAGACAATATGCATGGGATTAGCCGCTTCAATGGGATCTTTTATCTTGGCCGGAGGAGAAATTACCAAACGTCTAGCATTCCCTCACGCTCGGCGCCAATGAGGTTTTTATTTGAGAGAAAAAAATAAGACTATGCCTTCGCCATATGAATATTAAGTAATAATAGCATGGCACTTTGAATTCGATATCAAAATAAAACAATTTTTATTGTTTTTTCAAAACATTTGATTATGTATCGAGAGAGTAGTATGAGATAAAAGGTATTTCCTGTTTTTTATATTGGAGATTACAGTTCAGCGTCACAAACTTTTTTATTTTCACACCGGGGGCTTAGTTGTATTCTGAAAGAGTTCGAAATAAAAAAAAAGATTATTTTTTTCCTTAATTTTACAAAAAGCAACTTTGGGATTGCTGAAACACAGACAAACCAAATAATCTTAATAATAAATATATATAAAGTAAAGCAACGGAACCATCATAGTATTTTTGAACTCCTACGAAAGGAAGGGTGGTAATTTGATCATTTACCGATCTGGGTCTGATAGATCCTATTTTTTTCGTTGATGGAAGGTAAAGGTCAATTTTATTATAGAGCCGTATGCAATGCATAAAAGATGCCCGTACGGTTGTGGTTGTTCAATTCTATCTTTTTTTATTTTTATTCTTTATCTTTCTTTTCTATTCATCATGCAAAATAGAGGAACCCCTCTTTTGTTATACCATCAGGGTAATGATTCATCAACCTGCTAGTTCTTTTTATGAGGCACAAACGGGAGAATTTATCCTGGAAGCGGAAGAGCTGCTAAAACTGCGTGAAACCCTCACAAGGGTTTATGTACAAAGAACGGACAAACCCTTATGGGTTGTCTCGGAAGACATGGAAAGAGATGTTTTTATGTCAGCAACAGAAGCCCAAGCTTATGGAATTGTTGATGTTGTAGCGGTGGTTGAGTGAAAAGCCCGGATTTTTTCGCGCAAATTCTCGATTTCCTATTTTATATTTTTGCTGAATTTACTAGAAAATTAAAGAAGTAATTAAAAATCATCAGGTTAGGATCGATCTAAACCAGCCCATTATTTATATGATATGATTCAACATGCCAACTATTAAACAACTTATTAGAAATACAAGACAGCCAATCAGAAATGTCACAAAATCCCCCGCGCTTCGGGGATGCCCTCAGCGTCGAGGAACATGTACTAGGGTGTATGTGCGACTCGTTCAGATCATGAGCTGGGATAAAAGAAAGAAAACCTTTTCTAGTATCAATGATCAGTACCGAGGAATAAGATAGAATAGAAAAAGAAGTCCGTTCAATTCAGTATAAAAAAAAATCTATCCATTCTATTGTGTATGAAATTTATGGTTTCCATTGGTGCAAATCCAATCACCTCAATTTAAGATAAGAAGCAATTCTCCATTGGTAGCAAATGGTTATCCATTAAGCGGAGAAAATCCTACTTAAAAATAAAAACATAAAACTTAGGCCCCTCTTGCAAGAACGGACTAACAGGGTTAGCTACCCAGCCAACTTTCATAATTAAATACCGTTACTGTGTAAGTAGATCTAATCGTGAAAGACCTATTACTAGATAATTCATGGGTAGAGCCAAAGAATGTGAACTATACAAGTTACCAATAACATTGATTAAATGAAGTAAAGGCTCCGGTGTATAGAGAAAACCTCACCGTTTAAGAAGTAACCATATAAACGAAGGAAGCCACTATTTCTTTATCCATTTATATTTTTTATTTATTATATTTTGATACCTAGTAAAATTAAATTTCTTATTTCGAAGTGAAATGTCTAGAAAAAAAAAATAGCGGTCGGGAAGGTTATAGTAGCCAAAGTCATTGGAATTTTTAGTTTATACATTGGAAAAAAGCTTTGTTATTAATAGACTAGGAAAGGGAAAAAGAATAACTGAAAGAAAGGAAATCTATTAGTTATTCGTCAAAGTTTCATTTATTCAATGACCAGAATTAGACGGGGAAATATAGCTCGGAGACGTAGAACAAAAATTCGTTTATTTGCATCAAGCTTTCGAGGGGCTCATTCAAGACTTACTCGAACAATTACTCAACAGAAAATAAGAGCTTTGGTTTCGTCGCATCGGGATAGGGATAAGCAAAAGATAAATTTTCGCCGTTTGTGGATCACTCGAATAAACGCAGTAATTCGTGAAATAGGGGTATCCTATAGTTATAGTAGATTAATACACGACCTATATAAGAAACAGGTGCTTCTTAATCGTAAAATACTTGCACAAATAGCTATATCAAATAAAAATTGTCTTTATATGATTTCCAACGAGATCATAAAAGAAGTACATTGGAAAGAATCCACCGGAATAATTTAAACGGAGTTCCCCGGAGAATGAACTCCGGGATAGTAAAACTGAATGAACACACTCAAAAAAAATCTTTATTCTTGCCCGATTCTTTTTTTTTCTTACGACACGATAATTAAATCCATATTTTTCATATTTTTCGAACAAAACATCAATCCGCGTTTGAGTTCGGATTTTACTTTTTTTTAGTCAAGTGAAGAAAGAGTAAGCCTATTTATTTCTGGCTCGAAGACCCGCAGTTCTGGTGGTCGACTCGGTTCTTTCAAACTGTTTCTCATTATTAAGAAAAGGTAACAAAGATAAAATACGAGCTTGTTTTATAGCAATAGTAATTAATCGTTGTTGTTTCAAGGTCAATCTATTCACCCGTCTAGATAATATTTTTCCTTGTTCGCTAATAAATCGACTAATTAAACTCATGTTTCTATAATCAATTCGATCCCCCGATTGAATCGGGGGCAAACGCCTACGAAAAGATCGCTTGGATTTAAGAAAAGGCCGCTTGGATTTATCCATGGTTTGTTTAGTTTATTCCTTATCCCGAAAATCCTATTTCGGTCGGATCTAAAATGAATTAGAATAAATAGGATTTGGTTTGTTTATATTTAATTATGTTATATATAGAATATTTAACTATGTTCTATATAGAAATGTCATTTTTACCCTTCCTTGGAAGGGTTACATACAAGTTCTCGATTCGATTTATTTCTTTATCTCCCCATGAATCATATGTTTGTAACAAAATGGACAGAATTTTCTCAATTCCAATCGATTAGGCGTGTTGTGACGATTCTTTTCAGTAATATATCTGGAAATACCCGTTGATACCTTATTAACACCGTTTCGAACACAACCGGTACATTCCAAAATAACCGTTATTCGGACATCTTTTCCCTTGGCCATGAACCCCCTTTGGATTTTTGATTTACTCAACTCTTCTATTTTCGATCCGAAACGAAGAAGAAGGAAGGAAGGATAAATAGAAGTTATTAACTTGAAATCAAATTATGAAAACTTTCGCTGCAATCAATATACTAAAAAAATTTCTAAACTTTATTTCAAATTAAAATCACAGTATTTCATTTACATTTAAGTACCTTGTATAAGAGTCTTGTCCTAGATCTAGGCCCCAACCTGTTTATTCTACCTCCATCCCTAGTTAATTTTTGAATTGAATAATTTATTTAATTAAAACTTTAACCCAAGTCTCGAAGCTGTTGAATACACCTGAATACACCTTTTATTTTTTTCTCTTTCCTCCCTCTTATTCTAAAAGGAAAAAAGAGAAAAAGGGGGCAAAGGATTAGTCACAAATATTTAATTGTATCTCGAATCTCCGTTATTTGGTACCGTATCGATAACTAGAATCAAAAAAAGGGGAATGTCAATGCATCTGGGAAAAAACGATTAATCTCTATCAATAGACCTGCTAAAGACCCGAACCATAGAGTACTTAATACCGGTGCCACGGAAAGATATGTTTTTAGATCTCGCATTGAAAAATCTCCTTCCTTCTTTTATTGTAATCTAAAATGGTAATACATAAATGATCAGATGCATATGCAGTTAAGAACCTTGTACACGGAATCCCTAATTCAAATTGAAATGTACAACTATCCAGTAAATAAAATTTTTTCTTAAAACATAAAAAAACGCTCCTCTCTTCCCGAGCATTCCCGAAAACTACTCATTTATTTTTACGACAGGTTCCGTTCCGTATTTCATACGTATATAAGACTTTTCTTTTACTATTATTATATGTTAAATGGGACCAAAAAGACGAAATGCCCATATATATTGTATATATCAATGGAGGAAATAACGATGTGGAAAACAAAACAGGAATTCTATACAATGACACTGTAGACCAATTGGAGGGATGTAGCGCAGCTTGGTAGCGCGTTTGTTTTGGGTACAAAATGTCACAGGTTCAAATCCTGTCA